ATGGGGTGTTCCAAACTTATTAGAGTTATACCAAAATTTCTCTATTTGGCTCGAGGGGTCAGACTGTAAACACTTATCTGATCTTATCGATTGTTAGAATTTTTTTCGAATAAATTTGTCTAGGGTGGTATTAAATAGTATTTAATTAAAAATATCATCGAAAACTTACAGCAGCTTGCCAAACAAAAGCTAAAAGAAAAAAAAGCACAGGTATTACTGGCATAACATCTACGACTGGATTTAAAAAAGCGTAGATTTCGGGCAATTTGGCGACGAATAAACTACTTGAATAAAGGGTAGAATTAAGACAGATACAGATCAAACTTAATATATTAAGCATAACAAACATTTTGTTCTTGAGGGTAATTATAGTTATTTTCATTGAGTTATTAATAAGATTGAGTTATTAATAAGTTGAATTTTTTATAGAAGAGTAAATGAATAAAAATAAATTAGATATACCAAAAACCATTCTTTGATTTAAACTTGACCAATCAAAAATTCTTCAACTTCAATTCTAAAAAAAGTGAATAGAATAAATCATACTTTCGTATAATATCTTAATTGAATTAGATGTAATGATCAATCAATTCGTCAGTTTAATTCTATATCTACATATATAAAAATTCTATCAATAATCTAATTTATTTGATAGATATTTAGTGATAGATATTTAGACTGAAGTTGACGAATAACCAGTACCAATATTAGTGTTTATTAGTGCCAAATAGAAATGGGGCGTGGCCAAGCGGTAAGGCAACGGGTTTTGGTCCCGGTATTCGGAGGTTCGAATCCTTCCGTCCCAGAGCATATCTGTCTACACACCCAACATATTATGTTATGATATTATCACAGACTTACTTCATATAACATATAAATCATATATTATATATGGCATAGAATAGATGATTTCGATCATATCAGAAGAAATCAGAATAACGGTTACTTTTTTGAACAATCTTCTATTTCTGTTTAAGTTTAAGAACAATCTTCTATTTCTGTTTAACATTATATATATATAATTAAGGTTATATATGTTAAGGTTATATATGTGATATATGTGTATATAGATTTGTATTTTAATAGATAGAAATATATTTATTTTATTTTTTATTTGGGGTGAAAATTGGGGATAAAATTTTATTTTTTCTGCGACTTCGTCAGAAACTATATTTAATAGAGAAAGAAAAGTAAAATCTATATTACTAGGTACCGACCAAACCAATGACTATTCATGATTTCATAATAGAATTAATTTCATACTGGTTTCAAACTAAAGGAATGTTATGGTAAAACTTCGTTTAAAACGATGTGGTAGAAAGCAACGTGCGACTTGAAGGACACGATCCGCTGTGGATTCTTACACCCACCATTTTTATATTATATAGGAATTATATAGGACTAAAAGTGCTTTTGGCTCGACATCCTTTGTTCTGTTCCACTAGAACTTTCATCTTTTTTTGGGGGGGGATGATGTAAACTGTATCGTACAAGATGGAGCTCGAGCAGAACGTATTCATTCGTTTATCGGAGGCAAGAATCTAGGGTTAGTATCAATTAATAAATAGGGACAACTTTGTCAAGTATATTTTTGATATATAAATTTAAAAGATACAATTCGAGCACGTCTTAAATTCAAAAGAAAAATTTGGTGGAATTTGTAAAAACTTTTCGATTAAATCAAAAGTGTATTACACAGGAATCGACTATTAGTATGATTCGTTGATAGAGAGAAATCCTCAAAAAGGAAGGGTATGTTGCTGCCATTTTGATTGAAACGATTAAAGATCACCGAAGTCATGTCTAAACCCAATGATTTAAGGCAAAGAAAGATAAAGGATCTTAGAACAAGGAAATACCATTTTCAATTGTCTCAAGAACAAGAACTAGATTAAAATGAAGAATCAAAATGGATTCGAAAGGAAACAGACAAAAAGAAAGGGAATTAGAGACCACTCAATAAACGAAATGCTTATAAAGTTTTCCTTTGGGGTTATCCTATCCAACTTGAGTTATGAGCGCGCAAATTACAAATACGAAAATTTTTTTTGGTTGGGAAAAGAATAATAAACAAGTATTTAAATCATATGATAAAGAAAGAGAATTCTTGGTCTAATTGATTTGATGATTTTAGGGATATATTTAACATTAGAATTCTATACATAAATAAACAGAACTTGAATTTTCTTGAGCCGTACGAGGAGAAAACTTCTTATACGTTTCTCGGGGGGGGGGGGGATCTACTATCCCAATGAGCCATTTATCGAATCGTTGCAATTGATGTTCGATCTCGAAGAGAAGGAAAAGCTATTTGTAAAGTGGGTTTTTATGATCCGATAAAGAATCAAACCTATTTAAATGTTCCTGTTATTCTATATTTCCTTGAAAAAGGTGCTCAGCCTACAGGAACTGTTCATGATATTTCAAAGAAGGCGGGTGTTTTTATGAACTTTCGCTTTAATCACTAACCAAAATTTTATTTTATAAATTCAAGAAGATGTGGATGATTTTTATAGAGTTTTGTATAAGCTTTTCTTTGCCTTTTTTTCTCCAGCAGAGAGTTTTCGATTTCTATCATATTTATTAATTTATTTTTGCTACTACATAATGTCGTCTTTTTTTTTTATAATGAAAAAGGGTCTATTGTCATGTCAATAGGCGTTTTTAAGTGGAATTTTATGAACAAATAACAAAAGTAAAGGTTTAATCTTTTCTTTTTTACTTAATACTTAATGTAGTGCCAATCCAACATAAATCCTTAGTTTTTTATTTTCAAAATTGGAATTTCAATTTCGTTTTTTTCTATTGGATTCTTTTCTCAAAATTCACATTTATATTGACAACGGTGTATCAAATAGATATAATCTAAGCATGAATAAATGAATCTATTTATCTCTGTCCTTTCGATTTTAGTTCATTCAAATATCAAATAAAGGGTTCATTAGGTGCGTGAAGTCTTTTTTTTTATTAAAAACAATTCGATTATTAAAATCTAATAATGTATAACATAAAAGACAAGAAGGGGTCTACAAAAATTTTCATTTATATTTTTTTCCCTTTTTTAAATGTTTTGATTGCGTCATACAATTTAATCTCTTTATTTATTGGGATTCTTATTGTATCTATACATTCTAATTATTTTATAATTTTAGTTCGGGTTGCTAACTCAACGGTAGAGTACTCGGCTTTTAAGTGCGGCTAGCATCTTTTACACGTTTGTATGAAGCAAGGGATTCGTCTATACCATCGGTAGAGTTTGTAAGACCGCGACTGATCCTGAAAGGAATGACTGGAAAAAGCAGCATGTCGTATCAATAGAGAATTCGAAAAATATTTCATTGTTATAGGGATAGGTCCAAAACCTTGTTTTTTTTTAATTGTTTGAATTTTTGACAAAATTAATTTAACAAAGAAAGAAATTCAAACTAAATTGAAAGTTGAGTCGAGTAAATAAATGGATAGATCCTAAATATAGGTTCCAATTATAGGAAAAGAAAAAGTAACGAGCTCTTGTTCTTAATTTTTGAATAATTACCCGATCTAATTAGACGTTAAAACTATATTAGTACTTGACGCGGGAAAAGCTTTTCCCACGAGCTTATTATTGATTTTTTATGAATCCTAGCTATTAGTTATATCCATTATGTAGTGGAGATAAATGTGTATGAAGAAGGCAGTCTATTGATAAAGATATATGATAAAGATATATATATATATATATTCATATATTTTTTTTTTTTCAAAATCAAAAGAGCGATTGGATTGCAAAAATAAAGGATTTCTAACCATCTTGTTATTCGAGAATGAACATAATAAACCCGTTGGGTGAAAAAAAAAAAGAGGAAGAGGATAGAGAGTCCGTTAATGAGTTATACCTTTATTCCGAGGTATCTTTTTTTTATTAAATTAATATAATACCTTGTTTTAACGCTATCGTACTATGTATCATTTGCTAACCCAATATATCCCATCCTATATTTTCCTATTTTCGGTTCAAATCTAATTTCAAATGACGGAATATCAAAGCTATTTAGAGCTAGATATATTTTGTAAATATGACCTCCTATACCCACTTATCTTTCGGGAGTATATTTATGCATTTGTTCGTGATCATGGTTTAAATAGATTGAATTTGTTGAAAAATGTGGTTTATGACACTCAATATAGTTTACTGATTGTAAAGCGTTTAATTACTCGAATGTATCAAGAAAATCATTTGATTCTTTCTGATAATGATTCTAACCAAAATAAAATTATTGGTTTCAATAAGAATAAGAATTTGTATTCTCAAATGATATTAGAGGGATTTGCAGTCATTGTAGAAATGCCATTTTCCCTACGATTAGTATCTTCCTTAATGGGCAGAGAAATCGTAAAGTATTATAATTTACGATCAATTCATTCAATATTTCCTTTTTTAGAGGACAAATTACCCAATTTAAATTATGTAGCAGATGTACTAATACCCTATCCGATTCATCTGGAAATCTTAGTTCAAACCCTTCGCTGTTGGGTAAAAGATGCCTCTTCCTTGCATTTATTGGGGCTTTTTCTTCACGAGTCTTATAATTGGAATAGTCTTATTTTTCCAAAAAAATTTCCAAATAAATCAATTTCGTTTTTTTCAAAAAGTAATCAAAGTAATCCAAGATTTTTCTTGTTCCTGTATAATTCTCATGTTTGTGAATACGAAGCTGTCTTACTTTTTCTCTGCAACCAATCTTCTCATTTACGATTAACATCTTCTGGTGTCTTTTTTGAGCGAATCTTTTTCTATGGAAAAATAAAGCATCCTGTAGAAGAAGTTTTTGCTAATGATTTTCCGATTGGCCTATGGTTCCTGCAGGATCTTTTCATGCATTATGGTAGATATCAAGGAAAATCTATTCTGGCTTCAAAGGATACGCCTCTTTTGATGAATAAATGGAAATATTACATTGTCTATTTATGGCAATGGAATTTTTCTGTGTGGTCTCAACCAGGAAGGATGTATATAAACC